AAAACAAGATATACAAATTGTCAATAGACCAATGGGTTCTATAAAATCTCAAAAAATTCCGCGATTCTATCATATTCTTCATTAAAGATATGTATGTATTTTCTATTATTTTATCAGTTAAATCTATTTATTTTTGAACCATTTTATTCGTGAGGAGCCGTATGAGGTGAAAATCTCATGTACAGTTCTGTAATAGCGATGGAATTGAAAAACAACCAACCATCAACTATAACCCCCAAAGAACCAGATTCCGTAAACAACATAGAGGAAGGATGAAAGGAATATCCTATCGAGGTAATCATATTTGCTTTGGACGATATGCTCTTCAGGCACTTGAACCCGCGTGGATCACATCTAGACAAATAGAAGCGGGTCGGCGAGCAATGTCACGAAATGTCCGCCGGGGTGGACAAATATGGGTTCGCATATTTCCAGACAAACCGATTACAGTAAGACCTACCGAAACGCGTATGGGTTCGGGAAAAGGATCTCCCGAATATTGGGTAGCTGTCGTTAAACCTGGTAGAATACTTTATGAAATGGGCGGAGTCGCAGAAAATATAGCCAGAAAGGCTATTTCAATAGCAGCATCCAAAATGCCTATACGAACTCAATTCATTATTTCGGGATAAAAAAAAACCAAAGGAAAGAGGTCTTTGGGATGAAAAAAAATGTCAATTGTAGGTTTTTTTTTTTTTAACACAGAATATTTTTTTTTACTTCAACCCTTGAATTGAAAAAAAAAAAAAAGAGATAAAAAAACGATATGATTCAACCTCAAACCCATTTAAATGTAGCCGATAACAGCGGAGCCCGCGAATTGATGTGTATTCGAATCATAGGAGCTAGTAATCGGAGATATGCTTATATTGGTGACATTGTTGTTGCTGTAATAAAGGAAGCTGTACCAAATACGCCTTTAGAAAGATCAGAAGTGATCAGAGCTGTAATTGTACGTACTTGTAAAGAACTCAAACGCAGCAACGGTATCATAATACACTATAATGATAATGCTGCGGTCATCATCGATCAAGAAGGAAATCCAAAAGGAACCCGAATTTTTGGCGCAATCGCCAGGGAATTGAGACAGTTAAATTTCACTAAAATTGTTTCATTAGCACCGGAGGTATTATAAGACGAGACTCTGGCATAGCTATATTATTTGTGAATAAAATAGATTCATTAATAAATTATATCTCGACACATATACCTTTTGTAGTAATTTTTATATTATTCTCTCTCTCTCGATATATATATATATTTCATAAAGATTTGATCACCTCAATAAAATAAATAAAAAAAGATATCAATATTTTAGAATAAACAATAGAAAAAGGAGCACGTTGATTATATTAAAAATCAGGGATAAGAATCATTTTCGTTTATCATGGGTAAGGACATCATCGCTGACATAATAACCTCTATACGAAATGCTGACATGAATAGAAAAGTAATGGTTCAAATACCATTTACTAACATTAACGAAAACATTGTTAAAATACTGTTACGAGAGGGTTTTATTCAAAATGTGAGAAAACATCGGGAAAACGACAAATATTTTTTAGTTTTAACTCTACGATATAGAAGAAATAGGAAAGGATCGTATAAACCTGTTTTAATTTTAAAACGGATCAGTACACCCGGTCTACGAATCTATTCTAATTATCAACGAATTCCTAGAATTTTAGGAGGAATGGGAATTGTAATTCTTTCTACTTCTAGAGGTATAATAACAGATCGAGAGGCTCGATTAGAAAGAATAGGCGGAGAAGTTTTATGTTATATATGGTAATTTTTCTGATATCCGAATTATATGAGATGATAAACTTCTATCCATTTTTGTCAAAAAAGAGAAAAAACATAGGTTTCAAATAGTACTCTTCATACAATAATGAATGCGTGACGGAAGTTTAACTGGAATAAGAATAAAAAATAAAATGGATTCATGAAGTTTTAATTATGGAATAACTTCCCAAGGGTATGTTCCTGATTCCCCTTTATATTATAGAATCATATTTTGTTAGATTCTAGTCTATGTTTCCGAAAGGATTCGACTCGACGTACTCATATTTTATATGTATATGATCCCGAAAGTAAAAATGGCAGTATAAATCATTTAATTAGACTTTTTTTTCAACTTAAATATTTTTTTGGGGGGTACGCTTAGAAGTTAAAAATTTAAAGAAACCTTATTTTCTTCCAATAAAGAGATTAGGAATTAATTTAAGGAATGACAAATATGAAAATAAGGGCCTCTGCTCGTAAAATTTGTGAAAAATGTAGATTGATCCGTAGGCGGGGTCGAATTATAGTAATTTGTTCCAATCCAAGACATAAACAAAGACAAGGATAATATTTCCACAAAGGAGGACTTTCCATTCTAAAGTAAAGGACTGAATGCACAAATAAAATAAATTTATATTAAATAATATAGATAATATATATAAGTTTTATAAATATTCTAACTATTAAAAAGAAATAAAAAAAAATAATTGATATT